AGGGCCGGATGAGCTGGAGCAGTGCCTGCGCAAGGTCCTGCGCCACCCCATCCTCGTGGAGCTGGCGCAGTTCCAGTTGACGCTGGGAGGACGGGATAAGATCTACATACCCTACCGTGTGCAGCCATACTATGGGCGGGACGAGGAAGAACGGAGTGGTAGGAGAGGGGGGAGCCGATAGAGGGGCTACTCTCCTCGCGTGCTTTAGCCTCTCACGAGGTGGTCCTTCTTGCGTATCTAGTAGACTGCATATCCCGAAATGGGCTGGGTGTCCCCCTCTTAGCTTAGAGAATGATGGCCTCCTATTCCTTACCCGCTCGTTCTCCCAAAGCAAGGTATTCATGCAGCTAGATGACTTCTTACAGTCGTGCAGCCTGGACCTGCTTGGTGTAAGGATCCCTTTGAAGAGGAAGGTCTAGACGGCCCTCTCTACAGCCTGTAACATCTGTCTACCATTTTTGCCTCAAGGGAAAGAAATGGTAGATAGATGCAATGCAATAGGTTGTAAGCATAGCATTTATCCTCAACACTATTCTCAAGAAATCCAAAAGGAGCTATGTTCTTCAAAACAGTCGACACTATTAATGTAATGTATTGCCGTACCCCTCGAAATACCAAAGGATATTTCCAAGAGACTTGAGACCATCCACACTATCGACACTTACAACGTATTGTACCCCCACTCCCGGCGCTAGCCTCCCTGTTTACAATTTTACAATGCCGCGCGAAAAGCTCCGAAGAGAGGGAGGTAGATGATAGCGCGATACTCCGTAGAGGATTATAATAATTATATGGATTTAGCAAAGACAACTAAGTATTAGTTGTTTACAACTAATACTTAGTTGTTTTCAGTCCCAAAGACAAAGAGGTATGTTCCGTGGCGTGGTTCTCAGCCCCCCCCACGGATCCACAGAATTTTGCGCGGATTAAGTCTAACGTGTTGGTTTTTCCCTCCCCTCTGATGAGGCTCTCTTTCTTTTTCTCTCCCTGATCTTGTTTTTTTATCTCCCGCTAGAGGGTTCTCATATCTGCCTGAAAGGCAGGATTAAGCAATATAGAGCAAGATCAAGATGGAGGTATCGGTAGGGTAGATGAAAGAAACGGTCCTTATCTTATGGGGTGGGGTTATGAGTGGGATTTGGAGTCCCACTCAAAGGATTTGGAGTCCCACTCGAAGGATTTGGAGTCCCACTCGAAGGATTTGGAGTCCCACTCGAAGGATTTGGAGTCCCACTAGAAGGATTTGGAGTCCCACTAGAAGGATTTGGAGTCCCACTAGAAGGATTTGGAGTCCCACTAGAAGGATTTGGAGTCCTTTGGGAAAAAAGGAAGGATGAGATTTTGAGTCCCATCCCTCTTTTGATACACCAAGCAACCAACTACTAAGCTAAGACTCTTGGTTCATCTCATTTACATTAGAATCTTTTATAAGATTCGCGCTCATATCTCAGTCGTCCTCTTCTTTTTCTCTCTTTTAGATTTGTAAGACTATTCCTTGAGTATTGGGTCTCGCTCCAATACTTTTGGCTGTTAGGATTTTCCGTCCCAGTCTTGGTTTGGAAAGACAAAAAGGATAAGGTGGCACTTACTGCCTCACATATCTCTGCAATGGGACACACTCGTCTCTCGAGTCGGGGAGACATTTCCAGTGTCTATTCACTCGAGAGACAAGCATGGAAGTCAACCAATGGTTAGAAGCAAGAAGTCGAGAGACTTATCTCATAAATGAGACACTTCTGTCCGCCTCGCGTAGAATTTTGAACCTACGTACTATGCAATACTAGATTTTGAGTCTAGTATGTCTATCCTTTCTTCGAAAGCAGGGAAAAACGGTGGAGTTACAGTTACGCTCACCAATACAACTTCATTGTATGAAGAATTTTTATACCTGTCAACTGCTGAACCAAATTTTCATCTCTTTTTTACCAAATTTAATAACTTGGAGACTCCAATCCAACCAGGTCAGGTTTAGATGAGGTACCTGGACCTTCTTCATTACTCATTGCTTCTTCATGGGGTGGTAAGGTTCCACTTCATACTAACGACAGACAAGGGTTCGAATCTATTCTCGCCCGCAATCAATCATCCTAAAGGGGTGGTTGATTGCCTCTTCCTACATAGAGCTTTTTTTTTTTTGCATCAACAAAATAATACCATATGAAGAGACAAAAAAGATAGGCATTCTCTTTCCGCCTAACTATTTGGATGTAGCAGCACGGGTTGTTACTGCCCAACCCCAGCTGTGCATCGCGCAGAAATACTTATATCTCCCCCGCAGTAGACGGGTGATCATTTTCCTAGCAAGTGATTCCGGGTGCGAAAAGACAAATACAAGCTAGATAGGAAAATGTCAAGATCAATTACCGAAGAAGATATAACTATCTCGTAAGTTGCAGAGACAGACTAGTTGGGACAGCAGAACCGGCTTCTAATAAAGAATCATTCGAAAAAAACAGTTCGCATCAAGTGAGTCTAGAATAAAGTGTTCCGTGTTATCCCGATAATGGGATCTATCAATATACCCGATAGGATTGATGCTAGTGCACGAATGATCATAGCTATTTCAACAGAACTTTTTGAGATTGAAATTGATGGAGAAACTAATGAATTTCGTATATAAGTTGTGGATGCGTCGCTCCTCCCATTCTTCCCAGTGAACATTAATTTGATTATTTTCAGATAATAATAGATAGAAATGACACTTGCGACGAGCGCTACCAGAACTGATGGGTACGAGCCAGCTTTCCACCCATGCCAGAAGAGATAGAGTTTACCAAAAAAACCGGATGGTGGAGGGATACCCCCTAGGGATGGTGAACGTAAAACCGGAGAGAATGTTAGAACAGGATCCTTCGTATATAATCCCGCGTAATCCCTAATATTATCAGTTCCGGTTCGTAAACCAAATGAGGTGATACGAGCAAAAGTTCCCAGATTCATGAGTATATAAATAAACGTATAAGTTATCATACTTGCGTAACCGTTCTCCGGGTCTGCAGCAAGTACTCCAATCATAATATATCCAATTTGGCTTATAGAGGGATAAGCTAGCATACGTTTCATGCTTATTTGAGTAATGGCAATTAGATTTCCTAATATCATGCTAAAAGTAGCTAATAATCCTACCACGATATGCCACTCATTAGAGAAATGTGGAAAAATTAGACCGAAGAGTCGCGTAAATAAAGCTGTAGCTGCTACTTTAGAGGTAACAGAGAAAAAAGCAACGACTGGTATAGGAGAGTCAGAGTCGAAAAGAAGATTTCCGATCTTTCCGCTCATCCGGAACCGTGCATGAAATTCTTACTTCACACGGCTCTTGGTTCGTAAGAGATTCACAACCGACATTGCCCCCAGAACCTTCCTCGTGTATGTTTCAAACCCATTCTTCCTTGAATAATTCATAATCATTCAATATGAAGACTAATTGTTAACTTCTCGAGGAATCCCTCATCATTTGGTTAGATTACCCACCAGCAATTTCGTCTCGAATTCTTTCTTGCTTGTTTGTCCTTCTTCATTTTTCACCGGAATCCTTTCAACAACTAAAACTACTTGGTGAAGTTGAATTGGTAGGCACATACGCCGGGCGGGAGAGACAAATTGCGACTTTTTTCGTTTCTTGACGAGCGG